GCTAGCGTAGCTTAATACAAAGCATAACACTGAAGATGTTAAGATGGGCCCTGAGAAGCTCCGCATGCATAAAGGCATGGTCCTGACCTTATTATCAGCTCTAACCCAACTTACACATGCAAGTCTCCGCAACCCCGTGAGTATGCCCTTAATCCCCTGCCCGGGGACGAGGAGCGGGCATCAGGCACGAATTTTTAGCCCAAGACGCCTGGCCTAGCCACACCCCCAAGGGAATTCAGCAGTGATAAATATTAAGCCATAAGTGAAAACTTGACTCAGTTAGGGTTAAGAGGGCCGGTAAAACTCGTGCCAGCCACCGCGGTTAAACGAGAGGCCCTAGTTGATAGTACAACGGCGTAAAGGGTGGTTAAGGAACGCATAACAATAAAGCCGAATGGCCCTTTGGCTGTCATACGCTTCTAGGTGTCCGAAGTCCAATATACGAAAGTAGCTTTAGAAAAGCCCACCTGACCCCACGAAAGCTGAGAAACAAACTGGGATTAGATACCCCACTATGCTCAGCCATAAACCTTGACGTCCAACTACAATTGACGTCCGCCCGGGTACTACGAGCATTAGCTTGAAACCCAAAAGACCTGACGGTGCCTTAGACCCCCCTAGAGGAGCCTGTTCTAGAACCGATAACCCTCGTTAAACCTCACCACTTCTAGCCACCCCAGCCTATATACCGCCGTCGTCAGCTTACCCTGTGAAGGCAATAAAAGTAAGCAAAATGGGCACAACCCAGAACGTCAGGTCGAGGTGTAGCGTACGAAGTGGGAAGAAATGGGCTACATTTTCTATTATAGAACACTACGAATATGCAACATGAAATAGTGCTTGAAGGAGGATTTAGTAGTAAAAGGGAAGCAGAGTGTCCTTTTGAACCCGGCTCTGAGGCGCGTACACACCGCCCGTCACTCTCCCCTGTCAAAATGCAATATAGATACCTAACACCAACGCGCTGACAAGGGGAGGCAAGTCGTAACATGGTAAGTGTACCGGAAGGTGCACTTGGAATAAATTCAGGGCGTGGCTGAGTTAGTTAAGCACCTCACTTACACCGAGAAGACATCCATGCAAATTGGATCACCCTGAGCCAACCAGCTAGCTTGATTATTAATATAACTTAACGATTTTCATAACAAAACATGACCTAACACCATAAACTAAACCATTTTTTTACCTGAGTATGGGAGACAGAAAAGGTTCCACCCGAAGCAATAGAAAAAGTACCGCAAGGGAAAGCTGAAAGAGAAATGAAATAACCCATATAAGCGCCGAAAAACAAAGACTAAACCTTGTACCTTTTGCATCATGATTTAGCCAGCACCCTCAAGCAAAGAGACCTTTAGTTTGAAGCCCCGAAACCAAGTGAGCTACCCCGAGACAGCCTATATTAATCTAGGGCTAACCCGTCTCTGTGGCAAAAGAGTGGGAAGAGCTCCGGGTAGAAGTGACAGACCTACCGAACTTGGTGATAGCTGGTTGCCTGAGAAGTGGATAGAAGTTCAGCCTCGCACACCCCAAACCAATAAATATATCATTAAGATACTAAGGGAAATATGCGAGAGTTAGTTGAAGGGGGTACAGCCCCTTTAACAAAGGATACAACCTTCACAGGAGGATAAAGATCATAGTACACAAAACATACTGTTCTAGTGGGCCTAAAAGCAGCCACCTAAACAGAAAGCGTTAAAGCTCCGACAGAGAGAAGTTTATTATATCGATAAGAAATCTTATTCCCCTAAGTATATCAGACCAACCCATGCCCCCATGGAAGAGATTATGCTAAAATGAGTAACAAGAAGACCTGCTCTTCTCCCAGCACACGTGTAAACCAGATTGGACCAACCACTGGACCTTAACGAACCCAACCCAAGAGGGTAGTGTGAATAATAAGAACCTCAAGAAGACCTCACACCCAAATATCGTTAACCCCACACTGGCGTGCTATTTAAAAGGAAAGACTAAAAGAAAGGGAAGGAACTCGGCAAACACAAGCCTCGCCTGTTTACCAAAAACATCGCCTCCTGCAACTATTAAGTATAGGAGGTCCAGCCTGCCCAGTGACTACGGGTTCAACGGCCGCGGTATCTTGACCGTGCAAAGGTAGCGCAATCACTTGTCTCTTAAATAGAGACCTGTATGAATGGCTAGACGAGGGCTTAACTGTCTCCCCCTTCCAGTCAGTGAAATTGATCTATCCGTGCAGAAGCGGGTATAAATCTACAAGACGAGAAGACCCTTTGGAGCTTAAGGTACAAAACTCAACCACGTTAAACAACTCTATAAAAAGTAAGAACTTAGTGGCCTGTGAGATTTTACCTTCGGTTGGGGCGACCACGGAGGAAAAATGAGCCTCCGAGTGGACTGGGCCAAATCCCTAAATCCGAAAGAGACATCTTTAGGCCACAGAATATCTGACCAATAATGATCCGGCTCAAATGCCGATCAACGAACCAAGTTACCCTAGGGATAACAGCGCAATCCTCTCCCAGAGCCCGTATCGACGAGGGGGTTTACGACCTCGATGTTGGATCAGGACATCCTAATGGTGCAGCCGCTATTAAGGGTTCGTTTGTTCAACGATTAAAGTCCTACGTGATCTGAGTTCAGACCGGAGTAATCCAGGTCAGTTTCTATCTGTAACGCTACTTTTCCTAGTACGAAAGGATCGGAAAAGAGGGGCCCATACTCAAAGCATGCCCCGCCCCTAATTCATGAAAACAAATAAATTAAGTAAAGGGAGGGCCAAAGCCCCTACCGCCCTAAATAAGGACATACTGGGGTGGCAGAGCGTGGTAAATTGCGAAAGGCCTAAGCCCTTTAAACCAGGGGTTCAAATCCTCTTCCCAGTTCATGATAAACACTCTAATAAGTCACCTGATTAACCCCCTTGCCTACATTGTGCCTGTTCTTCTAGCAGTGGCCTTCCTGACCCTCCTTGAGCGGAAGGTACTAGGTTATATGCAACTACGGAAGGGCCCAAATGTCGTAGGGCCCTACGGATTGCTACAACCTATCGCCGACGGATTGAAGTTGTTTATTAAAGAACCCGTCCGCCCTTCTACCTCATCTCCCTTCTTATTTTTAGCAACCCCTATCCTTGCGCTGACCCTCGCTATGACATTGTGAGCCCCCCTCCCCATGCCCTATCCTGTTGTTGACCTTAACTTAGGAGTTCTATTTATTTTGGCCCTTTCAAGCCTCGCGGTGTATTCCATTCTTGGGTCGGGTTGAGCATCCAATTCAAAATACGCACTAATTGGGGCCCTCCGGGCAGTAGCCCAAACAATTTCCTACGAAGTAAGCCTCGGACTCATTCTCCTTTCAGTAATTATCTTCTCGGGAGGCTATACTCTCCAAACATTTAGTACCGCCCAAGAAAGCATCTGGCTGTTAGCCCCTGCATGACCCCTAGCCGCTATATGGTATATTTCAACCCTAGCAGAAACTAATCGGGCACCATTTGACCTGACGGAGGGAGAATCAGAGCTTGTGTCAGGCTTCAACGTGGAATATGCAGGTGGACCCTTCGCCCTGTTCTTCTTAGCCGAATATGCAAACATTTTACTAATAAATACCCTGTCAGCCGTATTATTTCTAGGCACTTCCAATTTTCCCGCCATGCCAGAGTTAACAACAATTGGTCTTATAACTAAGGCCGCATTTTTATCGGTCATATTTCTATGAGTACGGGCCTCGTACCCTCGGTTTCGATATGACCAACTTATGCACCTTGTGTGGAAAAACTTTCTTCCCCTCACACTAGCTCTTGTATTGTGACATATTTCCCTCCCAATTGCACTTGCAGGCCTTCCCCCACAATTATAACTTGGGAACTGTGCCCGAACGCCTAGGGACCACTTTGATAGAGTGGCTGATAGGGGCTAAAATCCCCTCAGTTCTTAGAAAGAAGGGGGTCGAACCCATGCCCAAGAGATCAAAACTCTTAGTGCTTCCTCTACACCACTTTCTAAGATAGGGTCAGCTAAATAAGCTTTCGGGCCCATACCCCGAACATGACGGTTAAACTCCCTCCTCCATCAATGAACCCTTACGTACTAATAATTTTATTATCCAGCCTAGGTTTAGGGACTACCCTGACCTTCGCCAGCTCTCACTGGTTGCTCGCTTGAATGGGGTTAGAGATTAACACCCTAGCGATTATGCCCTTAATAGCACAGCATCACCATCCTCGTGCAGTGGAAGCAGCTACCAAGTACTTTCTTATTCAGGCCACTGCGGCAGCCATAATTCTCTTTGCGAGCACGACCAACGCCTGGCTCGTGGGGGACTGAGACATGAACAACATATCCAGCCCCATTGCTAGTGCAATAGTTATTGCTGCCCTAGCACTTAAAGTTGGATTAGCACCCATACACTTCTGAATGCCTGAGGTGATACAAGGATTAGACCTTTTAACAGGACTAATTCTGTCCACCTGACAGAAACTTGCCCCGCTTGCACTTATTATCCAAGTAGCCCAAGCTGTTGACCCCTTACTACTCACAGCCCTCGGACTTATGTCCACACTAATTGGCGGTTGAAGCGGATTGAACCAAACCCAACTACGAAAGATCTTGGCCTACTCCTCGATTGCCCACATGGGCTGAATAATCATTGTTCTCCAATATGCCCCCCAACTCACCCTCCTCGCGGTACTAACGTATATTTTTATAACATCCGCAGCTTTCCTTACCCTGAAGGTCTCGTCCGCCACAAAAATCGGAACTCTTGCAATCGTCTGATCAAAAAGCCCTATCTTAACCGCAACCACCGCCCTCGTACTATTGTCGCTGGGGGGCCTTCCGCCTCTTACGGGGTTTATACCAAAGTGGCTAGTTCTGCAGGAATTAGCAAAACAAGGCCTCCCCCTCACTGCCACAATCATGGCCCTTGCGGCCTTGCTTAGCCTCTACTTTTATCTACGACTTTGCTACGCAATAACCCTTACCATCTCCCCCAACGCTAACGCTTCAACCACCCCCTGACGAGTTCAAACAACCCAAGCCTCTTTGCCACTAGCTGTTTCCACTATGACAGCACTGGGCCTCCTCCCCATGACTCCGACTATTATAATATTAGTCACCTAGGGACTTAGGATAACATTAGACCAAGAACCTTCAAAGCTCTAAGCAGAAGTGAAAATCTTCTAGTCCCTGATAAGACCTACAAGAGTCTATCTTGCATTTTCTAATTGCAAATCAAATGTTTTTGTTAAACTAAGGCCTTTCTAGATGGGAAGGCCTCGATCCTACAAACTCTTAGTTAACAGCTAAGCGCTCAAGCCAGCGAGCATCCATCTACTTTTCCCGCCGTTCGCCTAGTAAGGCGGGAAAAGCCCCGGCAGGGTATTACTCTGCGTCTCTGGATTTGCAATCCAACGTGCTGCTTCACCACGGGGCTGTGATAGGGAGAGGACTTGAACCTCTGTCTTCGGGGCTACAACCCACCGCCTCAACGCTCGGCTACCCTACCTGTGGCAATTACACGCTGATTCTTTTCTACAAACCACAAAGACATTGGTACCCTTTATCTTGTATTTGGTGCCTGAGCCGGAATAGTAGGGACTGCCCTAAGCCTTCTTATTCGGGCCGAATTAAGCCAACCCGGGTCATTATTAGGTGATGACCAAATTTATAACGTCATCGTTACCGCCCACGCCTTCGTAATAATTTTCTTTATAGTAATGCCAATTCTTATTGGGGGATTCGGAAACTGACTCGTACCACTAATGATTGGTGCACCAGACATGGCGTTCCCGCGAATAAACAATATAAGCTTCTGACTTCTGCCCCCGTCATTCCTGCTACTACTGGCCTCCTCTGGAGTCGAAGCCGGGGCTGGGACAGGCTGAACAGTATATCCTCCACTCGCAGGTAATCTCGCTCACGCCGGCGCATCAGTAGACCTAACAATTTTCTCCCTTCACCTAGCAGGTGTATCATCAATTTTAGGTGCTGTTAATTTTATTACTACTATTATTAATATGAAACCCCCAGCCATCTCCCAATATCAAACACCTCTCTTTGTATGGGCCGTGCTTGTAACAGCCGTTCTTCTTCTCCTGTCATTACCAGTTCTAGCTGCTGGAATTACAATACTTCTTACAGACCGAAACCTTAACACCACATTCTTTGACCCAGCAGGAGGCGGAGACCCAATCCTATACCAACACCTGTTCTGGTTCTTCGGCCACCCAGAAGTCTATATTCTAATTTTACCCGGATTTGGTATTATCTCACACGTTGTAGCTTACTACTCTGGTAAAAAAGAGCCATTTGGCTACATAGGAATGGTATGAGCCATGATGGCTATTGGTCTCCTTGGGTTTATTGTCTGAGCCCACCATATGTTCACTGTCGGAATAGACGTAGACACCCGTGCCTACTTTACATCTGCAACAATGATTATTGCCATTCCAACGGGGGTAAAGGTGTTTAGCTGACTTGCTACACTACACGGGGGCTCTATTAAATGGGAAACGCCTATGCTATGGGCCCTCGGATTCATTTTCCTTTTCACGGTAGGAGGACTAACAGGAATTGTATTAGCTAATTCATCACTAGATATTGTTCTTCACGACACATACTACGTAGTTGCCCACTTCCACTATGTACTCTCAATAGGGGCTGTATTTGCCATCATAGCAGCCTTTGTTCACTGATTCCCACTATTTTCAGGCTATACCTTAAATGATACTTGAACAAAAATCCACTTCGGAGTAATATTTATTGGTGTAAACCTTACATTTTTCCCCCAACACTTCCTAGGCCTAGCAGGAATGCCACGGCGATACTCTGACTACCCAGACGCCTATGCTCTCTGAAATACAGTATCATCTATTGGGTCACTCATTTCACTAGTGGCAGTAATTATGTTCTTATTTATCCTCTGGGAAGCCTTCGCCGCCAAGCGAGAAGTATCCTCAGTAGAACTAACTATGACAAATGTAGAATGACTTCATGGCTGCCCTCCACCTTACCATACATTCGAAGAGCCAGCATTCGTACAAGTTCAATCAAACTAACGAGAAAGGGAGGAATTGAACCCCCATGTACTGGTTTCAAGCCAGTCACATAACCACTCTGTCACTTTCTTCTGAAGACATTAGTAAAATATGCAAATTACATCACCTTGTCAAGGTGAAATCGCAGGTTAAACCCCTGTATGTCTTAAGCCCAAGGCTTAATGGCACATCCCTCACAACTAGGATTCCAAGACGCGGCATCACCCGTTATAGAAGAACTTCTTCACTTCCATGATCACGCCCTGATAATTGTATTTTTAATTAGCACTTTAGTACTTTATATTATCATTGCAATGGTCTCAACTAAACTTACCAATAAATATATCTTAGACTCCCAAGAAATCGAAATTGTGTGAACAGTTCTACCAGCTGTTATCTTAGTCTTAATTGCCCTACCCTCACTTCGAATTCTATATCTTATGGACGAAATTAATGACCCGCACTTAACAATTAAAGCTATAGGACACCAGTGATATTGAAGCTACGAATATACAGACTACGAAGACCTAGGGTTTGATTCCTACATGGTCCCAACCCAAGACCTCACACCAGGCCAATTCCGCCTCCTAGAGACAGACCACCGAATAGTAGTTCCAATGGAGTCACCAGTTCGTGTGCTGGTATCCGCTGAGGATGTATTGCACTCTTGGGCCGTCCCATCTTTAGGCGTTAAAATAGACGCAGTACCCGGCCGACTAAACCAAGCTGCCTTCATTGCCTCCCGCCCAGGTGTGTTCTACGGACAATGCTCTGAGATCTGTGGCGCCAACCACAGCTTTATGCCTATTGTAGTTGAAGCTGTTCCACTAGAACATTTCGAAAGCTGATCCTCATTAATACTAGAAGACGCCTCACTAGAAAGCTAATTATTGGACAAAGCGTTGGCCTTTTAAGCCAAAGTTTGGTGACTACCGACCACCTCTAGTGACATGCCTCAACTTAACCCCAGCCCCTGATTCGCAATTCTAGTATTTTCATGAATTATTTTCCTCACTATTATTCCCACCAAAATCTTGAACCATACCGCACCAAACGAACCAGCCCCAATAAGCGAAGAAAAACATAAAACTGAATCCTGAAACTGACCATGATAGCAAGCTTTTTTGATCAATTTGCAAGCCCATCCTTCCTAGGACTCCCACTCATTGCCGTTGCAATTGCACTCCCATGAGTGCTGTTTCCGACTCCACCCTCGCGTTGAATAAATAACCGACTTATTACTGTCCAAACATGGTTTATTAACCGATTTACCAATCAGTTAATAATGCCCTTAAATGTAGGCGGACATAAGTGAGCACTACTATTAACCTCTTTAATAGTCTTCCTTATTACTATTAATATACTGGGCCTTCTACCATATACCTTTACACCTACAACTCAACTATCCTTAAACATAGGACTTGCTGTACCGCTATGACTTGCTACAGTCATTATCGGCATGCGAACTCAGCCAACGGTTGCGCTTGGACACCTCTTACCAGAAGGAACTCCCATCCCCCTAATTCCTGTACTAATTATCATTGAGACAATTAGCCTATTTATTCGACCACTAGCTCTGGGAGTCCGACTTACAGCCAACTTGACCGCTGGTCACCTTCTAATTCAACTCATCGCCACAGCCGTATTTGTGTTAATGCCTATAATACCAACCGTAGCAATCCTGACCGCCGCTGTACTCTTTCTACTAACACTTCTAGAAGTTGCGGTGGCAATGATTCAGGCCTACGTTTTCGTACTACTCCTGAGCCTCTATCTGCAAGAAAACGTTTAATGGCCCACCAAGCACATGCATATCATATGGTTGATCCAAGCCCATGACCACTAACCGGAGCCGTCGGTGCTCTACTAACAACATCCGGCCTAGCAATCTGGTTTCACTTTCACTCAATAACCCTAATAACCCTCGGATTAATTCTCACACTTCTTACAATATTTCAGTGATGACGTGATATCATTCGAGAAGGGACCTTTCAAGGCCACCACACGCCACCAGTGCAAAAAGGACTCCGCTACGGAATAATCCTGTTTATCACTTCCGAGGTATTCTTCTTCCTAGGCTTCTTTTGAGCCTTTTATCATTCAAGCCTGGCACCCACACCTGAACTAGGAGGATGTTGACCCCCTACAGGAGTAACTACGCTAGACCCATTTGAAGTGCCCCTCCTCAACACAGCTGTATTATTAGCATCCGGGGTGACAGTTACATGAGCTCACCACAGCATCATAGAAGGTGAGCGAAAACAAGCCATCCAGTCCCTGACACTTACAATTTTACTCGGATTTTACTTTACAGCCCTCCAAGCCATGGAGTATTATGAAGCGCCTTTCACAATCGCAGACGGCGTATACGGCTCTACATTCTTCGTGGCTACAGGATTCCACGGGCTACATGTTATTATTGGCTCAACCTTCCTGGCGGTATGCCTTCTCCGTCAGATTCAATACCACTTTACATCTGAACATCACTTTGGCTTTGAAGCCGCTGCCTGATACTGACATTTTGTTGACGTAGTATGATTATTCCTTTACGTATCCATCTATTGATGAGGCTCATATCTTTCTAGTATTAAAGTTAGTACGAGTGACTTCCAATCATTCGGTCTTGGTTAAACCCCAGGGAAAGATAATGAACTTAATTACAACTATTTTTACCATTACGGTAGCTTTATCATCAATTCTGGCAATCGTATCCTTCTGACTGCCGCAAATAAATCCAGACGCAGAAAAACTGTCTCCTTATGAATGCGGATTTGACCCATTAGGATCTGCCCGACTACCCTTTTCCCTACGATTCTTCTTAGTAGCAATCCTATTTCTTTTGTTTGATCTAGAAATTGCTCTTCTACTCCCCCTGCCTTGGGGAGATCAACTCCATAACCCAACCGGAACATTCTTCTGAGCCACTACAGTCCTAATACTGCTAACCCTTGGACTAATTTATGAATGAACCCAGGGGGGCCTAGAGTGAGCAGAATGGGGGGTTAGTCCAAAAAAGACCTCTGATTTCGGCTCAGAAAATCGTGGTTTAATTCCACGACCCCCTTATGACACCAGTACACTTTAGCTTCAGCTCAGCCTTTATTCTAGGGCTCATAGGGTTAGCATTTCATCGCACACATCTACTTTCTGCACTACTGTGCTTAGAAGGTATAATACTATCCCTATTTATTGCACTAGCCCTGTGAGCACTACAGTTCGAATCAACAAGTTTTTCTACAGCCCCTATACTGTTACTGGCCTTCTCCGCCTGCGAAGCAAGCACAGGACTTGCACTCTTAGTGGCCACAGCCCGCACCCACGGCACCGACCGCCTGCAAAACCTTAATCTTCTCCAATGTTAAAAGTATTAGTCCCCACAATTATATTATTCCCAACAATTTGACTAATCTCTCCCAAGTGATTATGAACCACAACAACTGCTCATGGTCTCTCAATTGCCCTCATCAGCCTTACATGACTCAAATGGACGTCAGAGACAGGGTGAGCTACCTCCAACCCATATTTAGCCACAGACCCGCTTTCTACTCCCCTTTTAGTATTAACATGCTGACTTCTCCCCCTAATGATCTTGGCCAGCCAGAACCATATCAATCCCCAACCAATTGCCCGACAACGCCTCTATATTACCCTTCTCGCCTCATTACAGACCTTTCTAATTATAGCATTCGGAGCCACAGAAATCATCATATTTTATATTATATTTGAGGCCACACTCATCCCAACCCTTATCATCATCACACGATGAGGTAACCAAACCGAACGCCTCAGCGCAGGTACCTACTTCCTGTTTTATACCCTAGCCGGGTCCCTTCCACTTTTAGTCGCCCTCCTCCTGCTTCAACAGTCTACGGGGACTTTGTCCCTACTAGTAATTCAGTATACCCCGCCACTATTGCTGGACTCTTGAGGCCACAAGATCTGATGGGCGGGCTGCTTAATCGCCTTTCTAGTAAAAATGCCCCTATATGGTGTACATCTCTGGTTACCAAAAGCACACGTAGAAGCCCCTGTTGCAGGATCTATGGTACTAGCGGCAGTCCTACTAAAACTAGGAGGATACGGCATAATGCGGATAATAATTATACTAGATCCCCTCTCTAAAGAACTAATCTATCCCTTTATCATCCTTGCATTATGAGGCATTATCATGACAGGGTCTATTTGCTTACGACAGACTGATCTTAAATCGCTAATTGCCTACTCCTCTGTTAGCCATATGGGGCTTGTAGCAGGAGGTATTCTAATCCAAACCCCCTGAGGGTTTTCAGGGGCAATTATTCTAATAATTGCTCATGGCCTAGTATCCTCTATATTATTCTGTTTAGCTAATACAGCATACGAACGGACCCACAGTCGAACCATAATTCTTGCTCGAGGACTCCAGGTAATTTTTCCACTAACAGCAGTATGATGATTCATTGCTAACTTGGCTAATCTAGCACTACCTCCCCTCCCCAACCTAATAGGGGAACTCATAATTATTACAACCCTATTCAGCTGGTCTCCGTGAACCATCGCACTTACGGGACTAGGAACGCTGATTACCGCGGGCTATTCACTTTACATATTCCTAATATCCCAGCGTGGCCCAACACCAAACCATGTTATAAAACTCCCGCCATTCCACACCCGAGAACATCTCTTAATAGCCCTTCATCTTATTCCAGTAATTCTGCTTGTAACAAAACCAGAGCTCTTATGAGGATGGTGCTATTAGTAAGTATAGTTTAACCAAAACATTAGATTGTGATTCTGAAGACAGGGGTTAAAGCCCCCTTACTCACCGAGGAAGGATAGAAATCAATAAATACTGCTAATACTTATGTACCAAGGTTAAAATCCTCGGCTTCCTTACGCTTCTGAAGGATAACAGTTCATCCATTGGTCTTAGGAACCAAGAACTCTTGGTGCAAATCCAAGCGGAAGCTATGACCCACACGGCCTTAATCATGTCATCCTCACTTACTTTGGTCCTCGCGACCCTTCTATTTCCACTACTAACAACATTAAGTCCAAACCCCAAAGACTCAGGATGAGCGCGCACACACGTTAAAACTGCTGTCAGCACCGCATTTTTCATCAGCCTGTTACCCCTCATAATTTTCCTCGATCAAGGGGCAGAAACTATTGTTACAAATTGACACTGAATGAATACACAAATGTTTGACGTGAATATTAGCTTCAAATTTGATCACTACTCCCTAATCTTTACCCCTATTGCACTCTACGTTACCTGGTCAATCTTAGAACTTGCATTATGGTATATGCATTCTGACCCTAACATAAATCGATTCTTCAAATATCTACTTCTATTTTTGGTTGCCATAATTATCCTCGTCACAGCTAATAATATGTTTCAACTATTTATTGGCTGAGAAGGAGTTGGAATCATGTCCTTCCTACTCATCGGCTGATGACACGGGCGGGCAGACGCCAACACGGCAGCCCTTCAAGCTGTAATTTACAACCGTGTAGGGGATATTGGGCTAATCATAACTATGGCCTGATTCGCTATAAACCTCAATTCCTGAGAAATACAACAAATTTTCATCTCGTCAAAAGACTTCAACATAACAGTCCCCCTAATCGGACTTATCCTTGCAGCAACAGGAAAATCGGCCCAGTTCGGCCTACACCCCTGGCTCCCTTCTGCCATAGAGGGCCCTACACCAGTATCAGCCCTACTACACTCTAGTACCATAGTTGTTGCAGGAATCTTTCTATTAATTCGCCTTCACCCCCTTATGGAGGACAACGAACTAGCACGAACAATTTGTCTATGCCTAGGAGCACTAACCACTTTATTTACAGCCACTTGCGCCCTAACCCAGAACGACATCAAGAAAATTGTAGCTTTCTCAACATCAAGCCAACTTGGGTTAATGATAGTTACAATTGGGCTGAACCAACCACAATTAGCATTTCTTCATATTTGCACCCACGCATTCTTCAAGGCCATGCTCTTCCTGTGCGCCGGGTCTATTATTCATAGCCTAAATGGCGAACAAGATATCCGAAAAATGGGGGGCCTTCATAAACTTATGCCCGCCACCTCAGCCTACCTCACCATCGGCAGCCTGGCACTTACAGGCACTCCCTTCCTGGCTGGATTCTTCTCAAAAGATGCTATCATTGAAGCCCTAAACACCTCCAACCTTAACGCCTGAGCCCTGATTCTAACACTGATTGCCACTTCATTCACCGCGGTCTACAGCTTTCGTCTCGTATACTTCGTAACCATAGGATCCCCTCGGTTCTTACCACTGTCACCCATCAACGAGAACGAACCACTAGTGATCAACCCTATCAAACGGCTTGCCTGAGGAAGCATCGTTGCGGGATTTATTATCTCCTACAATTTCTTACCCTCAAAAACACCCATCATGACAATACCTACTAGCCTCAAAATAGCGGCCCTCATCGTGACTATTGTTGGACTTCTAGTAGCCATAGAACTTGCAAACATAACTGATAAGCAGATTAAAGCTACCCACATAACCTCTCTTCACCGCTTCTCCAACATACTAGGATATTTCCCTGCACTAGTTCACCGGCTCTTTCCGAAGGCTAATCTAACCCTAGGCCGATCAACCGCTACCAAACTTGACCAAACGTGGTTTAGTACTGCCGGGCCAAAGGGACTATCGCTTGCCCAGATGATGATGGCAAAGATGATAACTGACTTCCTAGAAGGAAAAATCAAGATATACTTAACCATATTCCTTTTAACCACAACCCTCGGGGTTCTCCTAGCTCTTATTTAAACCACCCGAACAGTGCCACGACTTAGACCTCGGGTGAGCTCCAACACTACAAGTAATGTTAAAAGCAACACCCACGCACAAATAATCAACATTACCCCCCCGAAAGAGTACATCATGGCCACACCTCCAACATCCCCGCGCAGTATGGAAAACTCTTTTAACCCATCCACAATAATTCAGGAGCCCTCGTACCACTCCCCTCAAAACAGCCCGGCCATCAAGATCACTCCTGTTAGATAAACCAACACATAGCCGGCCACTGAACGACTCCCCCAAGCCTCCGGGAAAGGCTCAGCAGCCAAGGCTGCCGAGTAAGCAAATACCACAAGCATTCCTCCTAAATAGATTAAGAACAGAACTAGGGACAAGAAAGATCCCCCGCAACCAACTAGTACCCCACACCCAACCCCCGCTGCCACCACCAGCCCCAAGGCAGCAAAATATGGAGTAGGGTTAGAGGCAACAGCAATTAACCCCACAATCAAAGCTATCAATAATAAAAGCACGAAATAGGTCATAATTCTTACTCAGACTTTAACTGAGACTAGTGACTTGAAGAACCACCGTTGTTATTCAACTATAAGAACAGCTAATGGCAAGCCTACGAAAAACTCATCCACTAATAAAAATCGCTAATGGTGCATTAGTTGATCTCCCAACACCATCCAATATTTCAGCACTCTGAAACTTCGGGTCCCTCCTAGGACTATGTTTAATTACCCAAATTCTAACAGGATTATTCCTAGCCATACACTATACCTCTGACATCTCAACTGCATTTTCATCAGTGGCCCATATTTGCCGAGATGTAAATTACGGCTGACTTATCCGAAATCTACATGCCAACGGAGCATCATTCTTCTTTATCTGTATCTACATACACATTGCCCGCGGCCTATACTATGGGTCCTATCTTTATAAGGAAACCTGAAATATTGGCGTGGTGCTACTTCTTTTGGTCATGATAACAGCCTTTGTTGGCTATGTCCTCCCATGGGGGCAAATATCTTTTTGAGGTGCCACAGTCATTACCAACCTGCTATCAGCAGTCCCTTATATAGGAGACACCCTTGTTCAGTGAATTTGAGGGGGCTTCTCAGTAGACAACGCAACCCTAACGCGGTTCTTCGCATTCCACTTCCTCCTACCATTTGTCGTCGCCGGCGCAACCATCCTACATTTGTTGTTTTTACACGAAACGGGATCAAACAACCCAGCCGGACTAAACTCTGACGCGGATAAAATTTCTTTCCACCCATACTTCTCATATAAAGATCTTCTCGGCTTCGTCGTAATACTACTAGCTCTCACATCATTAGCCCTATTTTCCCCAAATCTACTGGGCGACCCAGACAACTTCACTCCAGCAAATCCCCTGGTCACCCCGCCACACATCCAACCGGAGTGATACTTTTTATTTGCCTACGCCATCCTACGATCTATTCCTAACAAGCTGGGAGGGGTTCTTGCGCTATTGTTCAGTATTCTAGTGCTGATAGTTGTCCCCATTCTACACACCTCGAAACAGCGGGGACTCACTTTCCGCCCTATGACCCAGTTCCTATTCTGAACCTTAGTAGCAGATATGCTTATCCTTACATGAATCGGAGGCATGCCTGTAGAACACCCATATGTCATGATTGGCCAAGTCGCATCAATCTTATACTTTGCACTCTTCCTCATCCTTATCCCACTAACAGGATGAGTTGAGAACAAAGCACTGAAATGAGCCTGCCCTAGTAGCTTAGCCTTAAAGCATCGGTCTTGTAATCCGAAGATCGAGGGTTAAATTCCCTCCTAGCGCTCAGAAAAAGGAGATTTTAACTCCCACCCCTGGCTCCCAAAGCCAGAATTCTATGTTAAACTATCTTCTGATGTAACCAATATGGTCCCGTGCACGTGATGCACGGGGCCATTATTGCGTTAGTACATATATATGTATTATCACCATTCATTTATCTTAACCTAAAAGCAAGTACTAACGTCTAAGACGTACATAGAGCAAATCATTAAAACTCACAAATAATTTATTTTAACCTGGGAAATAGATTATTCCCCTAAAATATGGCTTTAACATGTTTCCTTGAAATAAACAACTACGATTTAATTTAACCATATTAATGTAGTAAGAGACCACCAACAGGTCCACTTAAGGCATATTATTAATGATAGAATCAGGGACACAAATCGTGGGGGTTGCACACGGTGAACTATTCCTTGCATCTGGTTCCTATTTCAGGTACACACTTATAAGACTCCACCCTAGTGAATTACATCGGCATCTGATTAATGGTGTAATTACATACTCCTCGTTACCCAACATGCCGGGCGTTCTTTTATATGCATAGGGGTTCTCTTTTTTGGTTTCCTTTCACTTTGCATATCAGAGTGTAAACGCAAACAATATATCAAGGTCGTACACTTCCTTGCACGAATTAAACTAGGTTCATTATTAAATGACATAACTTAAGAATCACATATTATTTAATCAAGTGCATAACATATCTGTTACTTCTTCAACTTACCCTAATATATATGCCCCCCTTTTTGGCTTTTGCGCGTCAAACCCCCCTACCCCCCTTCGCTCTACAAATCCTGTTTTCCTTGTCAAACCCCTAAACCAAGGAAGGTTCGAGAACGTGCCAGCTAATAAGTTGAGATATGAATTAGCCATCCGCATTATGTATATATATATATGCCATATCGCCCTATCCGACATCATCCCAAGTGTTGGCCTAAAAAGCTCTATTGCGGTAATTGATAAATTTCTCAATCGTAAAAAATCGAACAATATTTGGCC